AAAAGATCTCGAGAAGAAAATGATCCTATTTGACCGCTGTACATTGCTAACATCAAGAAATGGAACAATCGCGAATCCCGAGTAACTGGCCAAGCCGCTAAAGTAGCTAAAGTAGTGATGAATCCCGTCAGTAAAATGGGTCCTATGGAAATTCCATCGATTCCTAGTCTCCAGTGAAAATCAAAAATATTTATCCATTTATAATCCTGTTCTAATTGGATTAATGGATCGTCCAATTTAAAATGGTAACAGAATGCATAGGTCGTTAGAAGAAGTTCCACTAGGCATATACATATAGTATACCATCGAATTACCTTATTTCCCCTATGGGGGAGAAAGAAAATTGCAAAACCTGCGGATATCGGCAAAACAACAATTATTGTTAACCAAGGAAAATAATTCGTGGTAAAGACAAGATAAGATACACTTTGACCAGAAAACCCCGTGCTAGAAATAAATATATTTTATCGAGTACGGGGTTTTGTCGGTAAAGAGAAATAAAATGGATTCAAGTGAAGTTTTCTGGAACGTATCAATAAGCTAGACCCATGCTGCGAGTTGTCTCATGCCATAAATAAACCCGGACACTCAAGAAATCCGTTGGACAAGCAGATTCACACCTCTTACAACCCACACAGTCTTCCGTTCTTGGAGCAGAAGCAATTTGCTTAGCTTTACATCCGTCCCAAGGTATCATTTCTAATACATCTGTGGGGCAGGCTCGTACACATTGAGTACACCCTATACATGTATCATAAATCTTTACTGAATGTGACATTGGATCTATCCATTTTTTGAACGTCATAAATTTTCGATCTAGGAAAATAATAACTGAATCATATATTGTAGACACCAGACGAATCAATGATTTACCAGAATTGTTTTCTAATAAATCTACTTCTGGATCTGTTCATGAGAGAGTGCCAAGATACTTTGATTTATTACGTTTTAGCAAACATGGTCGTATGTTTCTGTCGTACATGATGCTAATTTAAATTGGTGAATATTTTATTCATTATTTGTATTATTAACACATTAATATAATTACCATTATTTATTCAACAAATTCGATTGATTGATACGAGTTGATTTTCTGTTACGATGAATTGACGAAACAATAGCTGGTCCAATAGCTGCTTCAGCGGCTGCAATAGCTATAACAAAAATCGAGAAAATGTCTCCTTTTAATTGGCGACTATCAAATAAATCAGAAAATGTTACGAAATTTATATTAACCGCATTCAGTATAAGCTCAAGACACATAAGTGCTCTAACCATATTTCGACTTGTGATCAATCCATAAATACCGATAGAAAATAAATAGGCACTCAAAACAAGTTCATGTTCAAGCATCATTAACCAACTCCTCATCAATCTGGCTTCATTTCATTTCAATATGAACAACAATTCAACCTCAACCGATTTGATTGACTCGAATATAACAAGTACAGAACAAAAGAAGATATTGGTAATAGATTGAACTAAAAACATTTCCATTTTATACATGAAAAATCTGAACATGGAATTGAAGGAAAATGGATGGGCTAAGACAGAACAAAGGAATTCTTTATTTATTTGATTTATTTATTTGAATTTCTAATTCTAGGTATTTATTACTGACGAGCCATAGCAATTGCACCTATCAAGGAAACTAAAAGAATTATAGAAATGAGTTCAAATGGAAGAAAAAAATCTGTTGATAAATGAATCCCAATTTGTTGACCATTATTTATCAAATCCTGCTCCAAAATCTGGTTTGATCTTGTAGTCCAAATAATCCCGTACCATGACGTATCTGGAATAGTAGTAATTAGTGAAACAAAAATACTTGTACAAACCAGTGAAGTTACTCCATCTCCAACGGTCCAAAGACGGAAATCATTGTAATATTCTGAGTCATTCATGAACATCACAGCGAATATGATTAAGACATTTATGGCTCCCACATAAATAAGTAGTTGTGCAGCGGCTACAAAATGGGAATTCGATGGAATATGAAATAAGGATATACAAACAAGAACCAATCCCAATGAAAAGGCAGAATAAATTGGATTGGTAAGTAATACCACTCCTAGACCTCCTAATACAAGACCCGATCCCAAAAATACTAAAAGAAAATCATGTATTGGTCCAGTTAAATCCATTATATGTAAAATAAGAGATAAATAAGTCGAAATGTTTCATGATTTTATTGACCAGACCAGAAAAAAAGAAGTTACCCTGTTTTTTTATGATAAGTTACTTATTGAATTTAATCCTATACGGGGTGTGGGTTGATATAGATAGAGTTATTAATTCCACTTCTCTATCCGAAAGAGTAGTTCGAAATTTTATTTTATTCTATTTTTATTATTCTATTTTATAGATTGCTTATTTATATATTGATTTGATAGATTTCGAAATTCTCACGGATATATGAATAGTGAATAGATTTTTAATCTAAAATCTAAAGCAAGCCATGATTCTCACCAATCACCAATCAATAGTTAGGATTTTTCGT